ATATAATTATATTATTATAATATTATAATATATGATAATAATATGATGGATATTTAATTTAAGCGGAGGGCTTGGTTCAAATTTAAAGGTCTCTCCTATTTTTTGGGGGGGTAGGGGGGGTATACGTTAATTTTTTAAAAAGAAGAAGGGGGTGAAATTATATGATTGTTGAATTGTATTATTATTTATGTCCTTGATATCAGTAATGTAATTCTTATGTAATGTCTTAATTCATTAATTAACATTATTTAACCCAAGAAAAAATGTTCAACCTTGATGAACCGTTGACGCGCTGCACTCTGAAATGTCAATTGAAAGGAAAAAGAGAAAAAATAACCTGACCCCCGTGGAGAGAACGCTCGGCATGTGGGATTATCTCATTGATGGACTCCACCAACAACTTATGTCAGCGTCGATGAAAGAATGAGGAATGAACCAATTAATGGCCCTGAAGTAGGAACCAAATGCCAGGAATAATTCATTTAGTGAAACCCCCACTATTATTGTCCCTCACCTTCAATAATAGAATGTGTTCAGAAATCAACTGATGGTCGGTTCTTACTACATTAATAATGGGCATATTTATAGGATGTTGAATCCTGGTATATCTTGACTGATGGGGTTTTTGTTCGGTCTTAAATTTCGTCCAGTTCTTAGTAATCTATAGGGGGATTCCATTTATGCTTTTAGCATTTTTAGTTTTTTATACTTGCTTTATGTGTTAGAAATATTATAGGTGAATATACAGTGTTATGTCTTAGTTATGCATTATATTAATGTTTAATATATATGAATGGGGATAATACATATATGTATTATCAAAAAGTAGTTTAATTAAGAATGCTGGCTTTGGGAGCCAGTGGTGGGGGTTGAAGTCCCTTCTTTTTGAGCATAAGGGGGGATTTTAACCCCCGACATTCGGTTTACAAGACCGACGCTCTGAGTCTGAGCTACTAATGCTTGTTAGTTTAGTATTTTGTTTTCTAGTCAGCCGGCTATTGGCATCAAGATTAGGAAGAGGGAGAAATAAAGTACTGAGGCAATTTGTCCGATAATAATGTAGGGGTGTTCGACGGGCATGCCTCCAATTCAGGTTAGGATGGCTACGTCGGCAATAAGGGTTCAGAATAGGAATTGTGATAGTGGGCGGAATGTTAGGCTTCGTTGTTTAGAGGTGTGTAAGAAAGGAACTACTATAAGAATTAAAATTGAGGCAAGAAGGGCTAGGACACCTCCTAGTTTATTGGGGATAGACCGTAGGATTGCATATGCAAATAGGAAATATCATTCTGGTTTGATATGGGCGGGGGTGACGAGAGGATTGGCTGGTGTGAAGTTGTCAGGGTCTCCGAGGTAGTTTGGGGAGAATAGGGCGAGTGTTGCGAGGGCTGAGAGCATGACTGTGAAGCCTAGGAGGTCTTTGTAAGAGAAGTATGGGTGGAATGGGATTTTGTCTGCGTTTGAATTAATTCCTAGGGGGTTGTTGGAGCCTGTTTCGTGAAGAAAGATAAGATGTACGATGGCAGCGGCTGCAATGATAAATGGGAGGAGGAAGTGGAAGGCAAAGAATCGTGTTAGAGTGGCGCTGTCTACTGAAAAGCCTCCTCATACTCATTGAACAAGTGTGTTTCCTACGTAGGGGACGGCAGAGAGTAGGTTTGTAATTACGGTGGCGCCTCAGAAGGATATTTGTCCTCATGGAAGAACGTATCCTACGAAAGCGGTAGCCATTACTAAAAGTAAGAGGACTACACCTACGTTTCAGGTTTCTTTACTTAGGTAAGAGCCATAGTAGAGACCTCGGCCGATGTGGGAGTATAAGCAGATAAAAAAGAATGAGGCACCGTTTGCGTGTAGATTACGAATTAGTCAGCCGTAGTTTACGTCTCGGCAAATATGGGCTACGGATGAAAAGGCGGTAGAGATGTCGGATGTGTAGTGTATTGCAAGGAATAGTCCTGTGATGATTTGTGTAATAAGGCATAATCCGAGCAGGGAGCCAAAGTTTCATCAGGCGGAAATATTTGAGGGGGTGGGAAGGTCAATTACTATGTCGTTTACGATTTTTAGTAGGGGGTGGGTTTTGCGTAGGCTGGCCATTAGTGTTTTTGTAGTTGAGTAACAACGATGGTTTTTCACGCCATAGGTCCTGGTTAAAATCCTGGCAGAAACTATGTTTTATGCGCTTGTTTTTCTTTTATTAGGGATGTTGGTTGTGATAATTGTGCTGTCTACAAATCCTGCTCCTTTTTATGGAGTTTTCAATTTAGTGCTGGTTGCACTTCTTTGCTGTGGGGCTTCAGTTTTGCATGGGGGAACTTTCTTGTCTTTGGTGTTGTTAATGATTTATATAGGGGGTATGCTGGTTGTATTTATTTATTCGTCAGCGCTGTCTGCAGATAAGGATCCTAAGGCGCCTACAGGCTGACAGGTGGTTTTATTCTTTTTTGGATATTTTTTTTTTGTTTTTGGTATCTTGTACACAAATATGGTCCTTGATGAAGAGGTTTGGTGAGGGGTCTCTGGTGAGGTAGATTGAGATGCAGTTTTTCGAGGTGATATGGACGGGGTCTCACTTATGTATTCTAGCGGTGGGGGAGTGTTACTATTAGGAGCCTGGGTCTTGCTATTAACGTTACTTGTAGTATTAGAGCTGGTGCGGGGGTTGGGTCGGGGGGCTCTTCGAGCAGTTAGGTGAGAAGAACTAGGGTTGATAGAGCAAGGGTGGTGAGGAAGAGGACAAGGTATGTCTTGATTGATCCTTGTTGGATGTTACTAATGGTAGAGATGAGGGGAGTGTTGATAGATGAGATTGTTTTAGGTCCGACTTTTTCTAGTCAGGTTAGGTCAATAATTTGGGTGGCAATTGTTTGCCCTAAAATGAGGTTAATTTTGGGAGAGGCACGGTGTACAATTGTTGGGAAGAAGCCAAGTATATTTGAGAAGTGATGGGAGGACAGGTGTGGTGTAGGTTTAAGTTGTTTGGAGGTTAAGGAAGCTAGTTCTAGGGCAATTAGGAGTCCCAAGATTGTGACGATAAGAGCAGTAAGTTTGACAACCATAGGTATTGATATTACAGGTGTTTTTGTTGGGAGAAGGTTCGTGGTGATTAATAGGCCAGCAATGATGCTGCCTCATGCTAGTCGTTTGATGGGGTTAATTACAGATGGGTTGTTTTCATTGATTGGTGAAAGGGAATTAAAGCGAGGGTGGCCTATGGATACGTAGAATACGACTCGTAGGCTGTAGATAGCTGTGAAAGAAGTTGCTAGGAGGGTGAGGCATAGGGCTCAGGCGTTTAATTGGGAGGTGGTTAAGGATTCAATGATGGCATCTTTGGAAAAGAAGCCAGCTAGGAAGGGGGTTCCGGTTAGGGCTAAGCTGCCAATTGTTAGGCATGAAGAGGTAACAGGGGTCAAGTGGTGTATTCCTCCCATTTTTCGGATATCTTGTTCATCATTTAAGCTGTGAATAATGGAACCAGAGCATAAGAATAATATGGCTTTGAAAAAAGCGTGGGTGCAGATGTGCAGGAAGGCAAGTTGGGGTTGATTTAGGCCGATGGTAACTATTATTAGGCCCAGTTGACTGGAAGTTGAAAAAGCTACAATTTTTTTGATATCGTTTTGGGTTAAGGCGCAGGTGGCGGTAAATAGGGTGGTTAGGGCCCCCAGGCATAGGCAGAGTGTGAGGGCTGTTGGGTTGGCTTCTAAAAGGGGGGAGATACGGATTATTAAGAAGATTCCTGCAACGACCATAGTGCTAGAGTGGAGTAGGGCAGAGACCGGTGTAGGACCTTCTATTGCAGAAGGAAGTCACGGATGGAGGCCGAATTGAGCTGACTTGCCTGTTGCGGCTAAGATCAGGGCAATTAATGGGAGGGTTATGTCTATGTTTTTGGTGGAAAAGAAGATTTGTTGTAGTTCTCAGGAGTTTAGGTGGGTGGCTATTCAGGCTATAGCAATAATTAATCCAATGTCTCCGACTCGGTTATAGATGACTGCTTGTAGGGCGGCTGTATTAGCGTCTGCTCGTGCGTATCATCAGCCGATAAGAAGAAAGGATATGATACCAACTCCTTCTCAGCCGATGAAGAGTTGAAATATGTTATTGGCGGTGACGAGAATAATTATTGCGATTAGGAAGACTAGGAGGTACTTAAAGAATCGGTTTATGAATGGGTCTGAGTGTATGTATCAGGATGCAAATTCTAAAATGGATCAGGTTACGTATAGTGCTACTGGGGTGAAGATAATTGAGTAGGAGTCGAATTTGAGGCTGATGCTGATGTCAAAGGTGAGGGTGTTTATTCAGTTTAAGCTAGTGATGATAGACTCAGTTCCTTCGTTAAGGTGAAGGCATAGGGGGAGGAGGCTGACGAGGAAGGCGTATTTTACTGCTGTTTTTACTTGGATGAGTGCTCAGTTTGGGTTTTGTGGTTTTGGGGAGAAGGTTGTTAAAACTGGGTAAATGAGTAGTGCGAAAATAATAATTAGGGTAGATGTTATAATCAGAGGAGTGGAGTGCATAGCTTTTACTTGGAGTTGCACCAAGAGTTTTTGGTTCCTAAGACCAACGGATTAGCTATTATCCTTTAAAAGCTGCGTCGAATGAGCCTCGGAGTTCAACCGAGGGGGATGAAGATTAGCAGTCTTCATTGTTGCGAACCTCTTTCGGTGGACAAGAGGGTTTTAACCTCTGTTTTTAGAATCACAATCTAATGTTTTGGTTAAACTATGTCTACAAGCAGTTCACCCTCAGATTAGCTCTGGTTTTGTAATAATTAGGATTAGTGGGAGGAGGTGGAGGGCAATAAGGAGGTGCTCTCGGGTGTGTGATGGCTCAAGAGCTAGGAGGTGGTTGGGGGCGGGTCCTCGTTGGGTCATGAGGAATATGTAGAGTGAGTAACCGGCGGTAATAAGTGTACCTAGCCCAGTGAGACCAATTGTTCAGGGGGATCAATTGAATAGGGAGGTAATAATTATTAGTTCTCCTATTAAATTAGGGAGAGGGGGTAGTGCTAAGTTGGCGAGGCTTGCGATGAACCATCAGGCTGTTATTAGAGGGAGTATTATTTGTATGCCTCGAGCAAGTAGTATAGTTCGGCTGTGTGTGCGCTCGTAGCTGGTATTAGCTAAACAGAATAAGGCGGAAGATGTTAATCCATGGGCAATTATGAGGATTAGCGCGCCGGTGAATCCTCAGGGAGTTTGGATGAGAATGCCTCCAACTACCAGCCCCATGTGGCTAACTGATGAGTAGGCAATTAATGATTTTAGGTCTGTTTGACGTATGCAGATGGAACCTGTTATAATCACGCCTCAGAGGGCTAATACAATGAATGGGTAGCTGAGTTCTTTGGTTAAGGGGTCCAGGGTGACTAAAATTCGTATTATGCCGTAGCCCCCTAGCTTTAGTAGTACAGCGGCTAGTACTATAGATCCTGCAATGGGAGCTTCTACGTGAGCTTTGGGTAGTCAAAGGTGAACGCCGTAAAGGGGTATTTTAACTAGGAATGCCAGGATACATCCTGCTCATCAGATCTTATCTGCATATGATGTCAGTTCAAGTTGACCTAAGGGGGGTAGTATGAGGAGGGATAGGGACCCATTAGAGTTTTGTAAGAGTAGTAGTGCGATAAGGAGGGGCAGAGAGCCTGCTAGGGTATAGAAAAGGAAGTATGTACCTGCGTTAAGACGTTCTGCTTGGTTTCCTCAGCGAGTAATGAGGATCAAGGTGGGGATTAGGGTGGCTTCAAATATTACGTAAAACATAATCATTTCTGTGGCGGAGAAGGCAAGGATCAAGAAGAATTGTAGGGAGGCAAGAAGTGTAATATACATTCGTTGACGGTTGATTGGTTCATGAGATGTGTGGTTTTGGCTGGCCAGGATTATTAGGGGAAGGAGTCAGCAGGAGAGGATTAAAAGGGGGGTTGATAGTGGGTCAGTGGCCAAGTAGGGGTTGAGGAAGGTTCATCCTGTTTCGGAGGCGTTTTTTAGTCATAGTAGGCTAGTGAGAGCAATTAGGAGACTGTTAAGGAGTGAAGAGGGTCATAATCATTTAGGGGGTGTTAATCATGTTGCTAGGATGAGCATAGTGGTTGGGATTAGGATTTTTAGCATTGTAGGAGGTTTAGGTTTTGTAGGTGATCTGACCCGTGGGTACGGGCTGTGGCGACTATTAAAGCTAGTCCTACACCAGCCTCGCATGCTGAGAATGCTAGAAGGAGCAATGGTGCGGCTGAAAAACTGGTGGAGGATATTTGCAGGCTTCATGTTGAAAGTGCGAGGAATAGGGCTAATATTATGCTCTCAAGACATAAGAGTGCAGATAGGAGGTGGACTCGGTAAAATGCAAGGCCGAATAGTCCTAGGAAGAAGACTGAGGTGAATGAGAGTTGGATGAGGGTCATCAGGCTAATTATGGACTTTAACCATAGTTTTTTGAGCCGAAATCAAATGTTTTAATTAAACTAATTACCTATTCGGCTCATTCAAGGCCTCCTTGGAGTCATTCGTAGGCTAGGCCAATTGTGAGGAGAATTAGAAGGGCGGAGGTCCATATGAGTGTTAGGGTGGGGGAGGGAAGTTGATCTCCTCAAGGGAGGGGGAGGAGAAGGGCGATTTCTAAGTCGAAAAGGAGGAATAGAATTGCGACTAAGAAGAAACGTAGTGAGAAGGGGAGTCGGGCTGATCCTAGGGGGTCGAAGCCACATTCATATGGTGATAGTTTTTGGTAGTCTGGTGTAAGAGCAGGGAGTCAGAATGAGACGGTTATTAAGATGAGGGATAAAGCTGTGGTAATAATTAGTATTGTTGTTAGTAAGTTCATTATCTTTCCTTGGAGTTTAACCAAGACTGGGTGATTGGAAGTCACAGGTACTGACTTTATACTAGAAAGATTATGAGCCTCATCAGTAGATTGAGATGTATAAGAATAATCAGACGACATCTACAAAGTGTCAGTATCAGGCGGCTGCTTCGAAGCCAAAGTGGTGTTCGGAGGTGAAGTGGAATCGGATTTGTCGTAGCAGGCATACGGCTAAAAAGGTTGATCCGATGATGACGTGAAGGCCGTGGAAGCCGGTAGCGACAAAGAAGGTTGAGCCGTATACACCATCTGCGATTGTGAAGGGGGCTTCATAATACTCTATTGCTTGCAGGAATGTAAAGTAGAAGCCTAGAAGGATTGTTAGGGTGAGGGATTGGATTGCTTGTTTTCGTTCACCTTCTATAATGCTGTGGTGAGCTCAGGTTACGGTAACCCCTGATGCCAGTAGGACTGCTGTATTTAGGAGGGGAACTTCGAAGGGATTTAAGGGGATAATGCCTGTAGGGGGTCAGCAGCCTCCTAATTCAGGAGTGGGGGCTAGGCTTGAGTGGTAGAATGCTCAGAAGAAGCCAAGGAAGAAGAATACTTCGGAGGTAATAAATAGAATTATTCCGTATCGAAGGCCTTTTTGGACAGGAGGGGTATGGTGGCCTTGGAATGTGCCTTCTCGTACAATATCTCGTCATCATTGAAGTATTGTGAGTAAAAGTAGGACTAGTCCTAGGGTTATTAGAATAGTTGAGTTAAAGTGGAATCAAATGGCTAGGCCGGATGTAAGAAGAAGGGCAGCGACTGCTCCTGTTAGAGGTCATGGGCTTGGGTCTACTATGTGGTATGGGTGTGCTTGATGGGCCATTAGACGTTTTCTTGTAGATAGAGGCTTAGAAGAAGTACGAAAACATAGGCTTGGATTATTGCAACGGCAACTTCTAGAAGTGTTAGAAGGAATAAGAGGGTTGATGTTAGAATGGCAACAGTTGGCATAAGAGGGAGGAGTACGAAAGCTGCTGTAGCGATTAGTTGAATTAACAGATGGCCTGCTGTAAGGTTAGCGGTTAGTCGAATTCCTAGTGCTAAAGGTCGAATGAAGAGGCTGACAGTTTCGATAATAATTAGGACGGGGATCAGAGCGTTGGGGGTACCTTCTGGAAGAAGGTGGCCTAGGGCTGCTGTTGGGTTGTTTCGTATTCCGATGATTACTGTTGCGAGTCATAGAGGTACAGCCAGGGCTATATTTACGGAAAGCTGTGTAGTAGGGGTGAATGTGTATGGAAGGAGGCCTAGTATGTTAATGGTAATTAGGAATACTATTAATGAGGCGAATATAAGGGCTCATTTGTGCCCTCCTATGTTTAATGGGAGGAGCAGTTGTTGAGTAAATCGATTAATAAATTGGCTTTGAAGTGTTAAGAGACGATTGTTGGTTCAACGGTTGGTTGGTGTGGGGAAGAGGGTTCAAGGTAATAGGAGAGCGAGGGCAATCAGGGGGATGCCAAAGGCGGTGGGGCTTAGAAATTGGTCGAAGAAGCTTAGTGTCATGATCAGGGTCAGGGTTTGATTTCTTTAGGGCAAGTGTTTTGGGAGGAGGGTTCATTTGGGAATAAGTGAGCCATGATTTTTGGAGGGAGGAAAATTAGGAATACACATCAAGAGAAGACCATAATGAGGAATCAAGGTGCGGGGTTGAGTTGAGGCATTTCACTAAGGGTGTTTGGTAGGCACCATTTTTAGCTTAAAAGGCTAACGCTGTGTCCGTTTTAGCTTCTTAGTGAGGCATCTTCGAGCATTAGTGAGGATCAGTTTTCAAAGTGTTCTAGGGGGACGGCTTCAACAACGATTGGTATGAAGCTGTGGTTAGCTCCGCAGATTTCAGAGCATTGGCCGTAGAAAACACCAGGTCGGGATAGGATAAAGGCTGTTTGGTTTAGACGGCCGGGTACGGCATCCATTTTTACACCTAGAGAGGGGACGGCTCAGGAGTGGAGGACATCTTCTGCTGAGACTAGAATTCGAATGGGGGAATCTACTGGTACGACCATCCGATGGTCAGTTTCTAAGAGGCGGAATTGGCCGGGGGCCAGGTCTTGTGTGGGGACTATGTATGAGTCGAAGGCTAGGTCGCTATAGTCTGTATATTCATAGCTTCAGTATCATTGGTGGCCTATGGCTTTAATTGTTAGATGGGGGTCATTGATTTCGTCCATTAGATAGAGAATTCGGAGGGAAGGGAGGGCAATAAGGATAAGAATAATAGCTGGTAGGATAGTTCAGATAATTTCAATCTCTTGAGAGTCTAGAATGTACTTGTTAGTTAGTTTGGTGGAGACTATAGCAACAATAATGTAAAGTACTAATGTGCTAATAAGGAATACGATTATTAGAGCATGGTCGTGGAAGTGAAGGAGTTCTTCTATTACTGGTGAAGCTGCATCTTGAAACCCTAGTTGTGAAGGATGTGCCATTAATAATAAGACACGTGGGGGTTTAACCCACAATTCTACCTTGACGAAGTAGTGTAATTGCCATTTTACTAGAGTCTTATGAAGAAAGTGACAGAGTGGTTTTGTAGCTGGCTTGAAACCAGTTTACGGGGGTTCGATTCCTCCCTTTCTCGGATAGTGGTTTGAGTTTGAACGAAGGCGGGTTCTTCGAATGTGTGGTAAGGAGGAGGGCACCCGTGTAGTCATTCTACATTTGTCATTGTTAGTTCAACTGATTGGACTTCTCGTTTAGCGGTGAAGGCTTCTCAGAGGATAAAGAGGAACATAATAACTGCCACTAGAGAGACTATTGATCCAATTGAGGAGACGGAGTTTCATAGGGCGTAGGCGTCGGGATAGTCGGAGTATCGTCGAGGTATTCCAGCTAGACCAAGGAAATGTTGAGGGAAGAAGGTTAGGTTGACACCAATGAACATCACTCCGAAGTGGATTTTAGTTCAAGTGCTGTGGAGTGTATATCCTGAGAATAGTGGGAATCAGTGCACGAATGCACCCATAATTGCAAATACAGCACCCATGGAGAGGACATAGTGGAAGTGGGCAACTACGTAGTAGGTGTCGTGTAATACAATGTCTAGGGATGAGTTGGCTAGGACAATTCCGGTTAGGCCACCCACTGTAAATAGGAAGATGAAGCCGAGGGCTCATAGTATAGGGGTTTCTCATTTAATTGAGCCCCCATGTAAGGTTGCGAGTCAGCTAAATACTTTGACTCCTGTTGGAATGGCAATAATTATTGTGGCGGAGGTAAAGTAGGCTCGGGTGTCTACGTCCATACCGACTGTAAACATGTGATGGGCTCATACAATAAAGCCAAGAAGACCGATGGCCATCATGGCTCAGACCATGCCCATATAACCGAATGGTTCTTTTTTGCCCGAGTAGTAGGCTACGATGTGTGAAATTATCCCGAAGCCAGGGAGAATTAGAATGTAGACTTCAGGGTGCCCAAAGAATCAGAATAAGTGTTGGTACAGGATGGGGTCTCCTCCTCCTGCTGGGTCAAAGAAGGTTGTATTTAGGTTTCGGTCAGTGAGAAGTATTGTAATCCCTGCTGCAAGGACTGGAAGGGAGAGCAGGAGAAGTACAGCAGTAATTAAAACGGCTCACACGAAAAGAGGTGTTTGGTATTGTGAGATTGCTGGGGGTTTTATGTTAATGATAGTTGTGATGAAGTTGATTGCCCCTAGAATAGAGGAGACCCCTGCAAGATGAAGAGAGAAGATGGTAAGGTCTACAGAAGCTCCTGCGTGGGCAAGATTTCCTGCTAGGGGTGGGTAAACGGTTCAGCCCGTACCCGCTCCGGCTTCTACTCCAGAGGATGCGAGCAGAAGGAGGAAGGATGGGGGAAGCAGTCAGAAGCTTATGTTGTTTATTCGAGGGAAGGCCATGTCTGGGGCTCCGATTATAAGGGGAACTAATCAGTTCCCAAAGCCTCCAATCATGATTGGTATTACTATAAAGAAAATCATTACGAATGCATGGGCTGTAACGATTACATTGTAAATCTGGTCATCGCCCAAGAGTGCGCCGGGTTGACTGAGTTCGGCCCGAATAAGAAGACTTAGTGCCGTGCCTACTATTCCGGCTCAGGCACCAAAAACTAGGTATAGGGTGCCGATATCTTTGTGATTGGTTGAGAAAAATCAGCGTGTGATTGCCACAGGTAGAATGGCTGAGGGTTAAGCGGTGGTTTGTAGCCCCATATACAGAGGTTTAAGTCCTCTTTCTATCAGCCCTGGGGTGTTACATGTTAGATTGCAAATCTAAAGAAGCAGATTGACGTCTGCCGGGGCTTTCCCCGCCTTTTGCTTTTGCTAGGCGGGGAAAGTTAGATGGAAGCTCGTTGGTTTTGGGCGCTTAGCTGTTAACTAAGAGTTTGCAGGATCGAGGCCTGTCTATCTAGTTAAGGCTTTAGCTTAATTAAAGTGTCTGTTTTGCATGCAGAAGATGTGAGATAATGGCTTGCAAGTCTTATCAGGGACTGAAAGATTTTCACTTCCACTGAGAGCTTTGAAGGCTCTTGGTCTGGTGTTAACCTAAGTCTCTTATGTATTAAAGAGTGTAAGTACTTCGGGGGTTAAGGGGAGGAGGAGAATGGAAGAGGATAATAAGATAGCGGTTGGTAATGTTTTTTTATTTGTCTGGGCTCGTCAGGGTAGTGTGCCTGTTAGGTTGTTTGGGGAGATGGTCAGGGTTATAGCGTAGGATAGGCGTAGGTAGAAATAAAGACTTAGAAGGGCACTTAGGGCTGCTAATGTGGCTGTTATGCCTAAATCTTGTTTTGTAAGTTCTTGAAGGATGAGTCATTTAGGTATGAAGCCAGTTAGTGGAGGTAAGCCTCCTAATGACAGAAGGATTAGGGGCATTAGGGACGAAATGATTGGGGTTTTGGCCCATGAGATTGTTAGGGTTCCAATTGTCGTGGTTTTGTTTATCATGAAGGCAAGGAAGGTGGAGGATGTTATGATGATGTAAAGTGCTAGGGTTATTACAGCTAAGGTTGGTGAGAATTGAAGAATAATGACTATTCAGCCTAGGTGAGCAATGGAGGAGTAGGCTAGAATTTTACGTACTTGGGTTTGATTTAGGCCGCCTCATCCGCCGACGAGTATGGAGAGGATGGCGAGGAGGATTAAGAGTGTTTGGTTGTTGGGTTGAATTTGTAGTAGAAGGGAGAATGGTGCGATTTTTTGTCATGTGGCCAGGATAAGTCCAGTTGTAAGGTCTAGTCCTTGTATTACTTCTGGGAGCCAGGTGTGGAGTGGGGCTAGTCCAATTTTTAAGGCTAATGCAATGGTAATTATGGTTGTTGGGACTGGGTGGGTAGCTTGTTGTAGCTCTCATTGGCCCGTTATTCAGGCGTTGGTTGTGGCTGCGAGGAGGAGGGTTGCTGCTGCGGCAGCTTGAGTTAAGAAGTATTTTGTAGTGGCTTCAATTGCTCGTGGGTGGTGTTGTTGGGCTATTAGGGGAATAATAGCTAGGGTGTTGATTTCTAGGCCCATTCATGCAATTAGTCAGTGTGTGCTGGTAGTTGTAATAGTTGTACCTAACAGTAAACCAAATAAAAGGGAGGCAGTAATATAAGGGTTCATTTGTAAAGGGGGGATTTTAACCTCCATTTTTAGGGTATGGGCCTAAAAGCTTATTTAGCTGACTTTACTAGAAAGTGGTGTAGTGGAAGCACTGAGAGTTTTGATCTCTCCGGGTTGGGTTCAAGTCCCTTCTTTCTAAGGAGCTGGAGGGAATTTAACCCTCATGATTCACTCTATCAAAGTGGTCCTTTGTTTCAGGCACAGTTCCTTTTATATTTGAGGGGGAAGGCCTGCTATTGTAGTTGGGAGTGCAAGATGTCAGATAATGAATGCTAATGTAAGTGGTAGGAAGTTTTTTCATGTGAGGTGCATTAATTGGTCATATCGGAATCGTGGGTAGGAGGCTCGGGCTCATAGGAAGATGAGGGATAAAATGGCTGTTTTTGATATCAAATTGATGGAGGTCAGTTCTGGGAAAGCGGGCATATGTAAGGCTCCTAGGAACAGGATTGTGGAGAGCGTGTTTATTAAGAGGATGTTGGCATATTCTGCCAGGAAGAATAGGGCAAAGGGGCCTCCTGCATATTCAACATTGAAGCCAGACACCAGTTCGGATTCTCCCTCTGTTAGGTCAAAGGGGGCTCGGTTTGTTTCGGCTAGCGTGGAGATGTACCATATTGCTGCGAGGGGTCATGTTGGGATGATTAGTCAAATGCTTTCCTGGGTGACGTTGAATGTTTGTAGGGTAAAGTTGCCTGTAAAAATAATCAGTGATAAAAGGATTAGTCCTAGACTTACTTCGTATGAGATTATTTGTGCAACTGCTCGTAGGGATCCTATAAGGGCATATTTTGAGTTGGAGGCTCATCCGGAGCCTAGAATGGAGTAGACTGCTAAGCTGGAGATAGCCAGGACAAATAGAATGGCCAGGTTTAAGTCAAGGATGGGGTAGGGGAGGGGCATTGGTGTTCATATTATTATGGCGAGAGTAAGGGCTAGTGTAGGGGCAATAATGAATAGGACGGGAGCGGAGGTAGACGGTCGGACAGGCTCTTTGATGAAAAGTTTAACGCCATCGGCGATGGGTTGGAGGAGTCCATAAGGTCCTACGATGTTGGGCCCCTTTCGTAATTGCATGTAACCTAAAACTTTTCGTTCAATCAATGTTAAGAAAGCTACGGCTAGTAGAACGGGGACAATAATGGTCAGGGGGTGAATTAAGTGGGTAATTAGTAGTGTAGTCATAGTTAGGGAGAGGAGTTGAACCTCTGTTCGAAGGGTTTAAGGCTTTTGCAATACCGGGCTCTGCCACACTAACATGTCATGTTCTTTGACTTAGTTTTGTACTCTCTTATTTGCTTGAGCTGGGTTCAGCAAGTGAGAGTGGGGCTTGTTTGGACATTGGCCCCTCTTTTTCGGTCCTTTCGTACTGGAAAAAGGTACTTCATAGATAGAAACTGACCTGGATTACTCCGGTCTGAACTCAGATCACGTAGGACTTTAATCGTTGAACAAACGAACCTTTAATAGCGGCTGCACCATTGGGATGTCCTGATCCAACATCGAGGTCGTAAACCCTCTTGTCGATATGGACTCTAAAAGAGGATTGCGCTGTTATCCCTAGGGTAACTCGGTTCGTTAATCGGCTTTAGCCGGATCATTATTGGTCAGATGTTCTGTAACTTAGAGTGGTGACTCTTGGTTTTAAAAAGGGTGTTTTCATTCCACATGGGGGTTTTTTGTTACCCCGCGGTCGCCCCAACCAAAGACATTAAAACAGGTTCACTAGGTTTATTTCCTTTATTTAGGGTTTATTGACAGGGGCTGTTTTTTGTCTAAAGCTCCATAGGGTCTTCTCGTCTTATGGTTTTATCCCCGCTTCTGCACGGGGAGATCAAGTTCATTGACTTGAGAAAGGAGACAGCTAAGCCCTCGTTATGCCATTCATACAGGTCCACATTTAAAGGACAAGTGATTGCGCTACCTTTGCACGGTCAAAATACCGCGGCCGTTAAACATATAGTCACAGGGCAGGCGTGACCTCTTATTCACTGAAGCAAGAGGCGATGTTTTTGGTAAACAGGCGAGGCTTTGAGTTTGCCGAGTTCCTTCTTTTTCTTTTAGTCTTTCCTATTTGGCACACCAGTGTAGGGGTAACGGATAAGTGTTAAATGTTTTTCTTGTTGTGAGTTTAAAATTTATTTCCCTCTTTGGTTGGGTCCGTTGAATTTCGGTGGGGGTTCGTTCTGATGTACACTTGTGCTTGGAGGGGGTCGGCCCCTTATTACTCATTTTAGCATAATTTCTTCTATGGAGGCATAGAAAAGCCCGGTAGGGGAAGGGGTTAGGAGTGTTTTATTGGTATTTGTGGCAGGGATGTGCTAGAGCTTTAACGCTTTCTTGTGGTGGCTGCTTCTAAGCCTACTTAAGCGCAGTGCCTTAATTTTTTATGATCCTTATCCTCCTGTTAAAAGTTGTTTCTTGTATCAAAGGGGCTGTACCCCCTTTGATTAACTCTTTTGGTTTCTTAAAGTCGGGTTAATATAAATGGTTATGGAGTTAAGAAGCCAAAAGGCTGAGCTTATACTCAGTTCTCGGGCAACCAGCTATAACTGAACTCGGTAGGTTTGTCACCTCTACTCAAAGCTCTTTCCACTCTTTTGCCACAGAGACGGATGTGCCCTATAAAGGCTGTCTTGGAGTAGCTCATTCAGTTTCGGGGTGTTAGACTAAAGTGCTCTTTGCCTAATTATACTAGCTAAATCATGATGCAAAAGGTACGAGGTGTAATCTCTGCTTTTTTTTACTTTACTGGGTTATTTCATTTCTCTTTCAGCGTTCCCTTGCGGTACTTTATCTATAGCTCCTAGTTCCTTTTCTATCTCCTATACTAGGGTGGTAAAATGATTTGTTTTGTTTAGTTAAGTATCTTAGGGGGTATTTATAGTGGTTTGTTGTGGGTGGGGTGGGGGCTAGCTGTTAGGTGTCGGGGCAGCTCGATTTGCACGGGCGTCAACTCGGTGTAAGGGAGGTGCTTTAAGCTGTTAAGCTATGCTCCGGTTTTTCCAAGTGCACCTTCCGGTACACTTACCATGTTACGACTTGCCTCCCCTTTTCTTTTGGTGGCTTATTAGTTATTTTTAAATTAAGAGTTTGGGGAGAGTGACGGGCGGTGTGTGCGCGCTTCATAGCCGGTTTCAGCATGACACTCTATTTCTTGCTTACTGCTAAATCCTCCTTCGGGTGTGCATTTCAGCACATCTTTCGTGTTCTCTAGGCAGAGAATGTAGCCCATTTTGTCCCCCTCCATTCGCTACACCTCGACCTGACGTTTTTGGCTGTGCCAATTTTGTCTACTATTTGTCCTTCACAGGGTAGGCTGACGACGGTGGTATATAGGCGGTTAAAACAAGGAGGGGTGAGGTTGAACGGGGAGTATCGGTTTTAAAACAGGCTCCTCTAGATGGTTTTAAAGCACCGCCAAGTCCTTTGGGTTTTAAGCTAATGCTCGTAGTAACCAGGCGGATATGTACGTAGTTTCATATCGTGTTTAGGGGTAGGCATAGTGGGGTATCTAATCCCAGTTTGTGTCCTAGCTTTCGTGGGTTCGAGTTAGTGAGGCTACTTTCGTTATTGTTCTTCGTTGCTTCGGAAGCGTATAACAGCCTTGAAGGTGTTCGGTCTCAGTTTGTTGTTTAGTTCTAACCACCCTTTACGCCGTTGGCTAACAACTTGGGTCTCTCGTATAACCGCGGTGGCTGGCACGAGTTTTACCGACTCTTTAGATCATGACTAAGTCAAGTTTTCACTTATGGCTTAATGTTTATCACTGCTGAATTCCCTTGGGGGCGTGGCAAAGCTAGGTGTCGTGGGCTACAAATTTGTGTGCCTGATACCAACTCCCTATTTCCGGACGGGGGGCGGGGGGCATTTTCACTGGGATGCGGATACTTGCATGTGTAAGTTTGATCAGAGTTGTTAGTAAAGTCAGGACCAAGCTTTTGTGCCTGCGGGACTTTTCAGGGTCCATCTTAGCATCTTCAGTACTCTGCTTTGGTTAAGCTACGCTAGC